ATAATGAAACTCTTGATTGAATCTTATCATGTCATGGTCATGGTAATGGTCTCTTTTATTTGATTGATGGATCAAAGAATCAATTTTAATGAATTAACGAGTCGTVTTTTTTTTTATTCGAAACGCCTCGTGATCTTCAACCAATTATGTGCTTCAATATAATTACCTGGAGTAAGCGCTATAGCTTGTTTCCAATACTCAGCAGCTTGATCGGACCAAGCCTCCGCAATTTCAGAATCACCCTGCAGAATGGCCTGTTCTCCCCGGTTGGGATAGGTGGGTCAATTCCTTCCCTTAGAACCGTACTTGAGAGTTTCCTACCTCATACGGCTCAACAATTGATTCTTTTTGCAGTCTCATTTTCATTTACCCTATGCTAACTGAATTAGATTTATGATAAATCTATCCCATTTTTCTTGGGTTAACCAGAAGAAGTTAATTACATAAGTTTCAAATTCTAATTTTGATCAATAATTAATTAGTTTTAGCTTTTCTCCCACCTTCAGAAAAATGAAGCATAGATATCCCCTATATCGTTCTAATTTTCTGAAAGGTAACTATCTCGGTTTCATATATGAAATTTATATAGAATCTTTGAAAAAGACTTTCTTCCATAAGAAAAAAGAACTTACTATCTTTGGGATCTGATGCTACACCGCTGCTCAATACTTTAGTGGATCGACTCTATTACATAAGTTGATTCCTAACTTTATATCCCATATCGTGACATAAGTAAGCAGTTCTTAACTGTATCGACCCCAAAAGCTCGCTAATTGATCTTTACGGTGCTTTCTTTATCAATTCGATCCTTTATCCATAGAGTATAATATGTAGGCCGTACTTATTTTCTTCTTTTTTTTTGTTATCATGAAGTTTCTTTCCTTGCTACAGCTGATAAAAATCGTTGCTTTGGACGATGCATATGTAGAAAGCCTATTTTTTTCTAGTATTGACTAGCCAATTTGATCTTTTTTTCCTTCTTTCTATAGTGGAGATAGTCGCACGTAATGACAGATCACGGCCATATTATTAAAAGCTTGTGGTAAGAATGGGTTTCGTTCTAGTGCCCGGAAATAATATTCCAAAGCCTTTGTATGCTCCCCGTTGCTTGTGTGTATAAGGCCTATGTTATAGAGTATATAACTTCGATCATAGGGATCAATTTCTGGTCGCGTAGCTTCATAATAATTCTGTAAAGCTTCCGCATAATTTCCTTCGGATTGAGCCGACATCCGTTACGGTCGTTCATTTTATTCCAAAAATCTCCGCTCCAGAACCGTACGTGAGATTTTCATCTCATACGGCTCCTCCCTTCTGTGCATAGTACTAAGGGGAATAATCCATGGAATCAAAAATTCCCTATTCTTATTATGAACTGACAGGAGCTGGTATTTTTACAAGAAATCTCTAGCCAGCCTTCCCGCAAGAGGTTTTTTTTCTTAACACCAATCGTATTAGTGCTAGATAGAAATGGTAACTCCAACGATTTCTTTGTCCTCAACGCCTACTATTTCCAGGAATTAGTCACTTCAACGATCTTTGATGGTTATATGGGTATCCAAAGTACGAACGAGATGGATGTTTGTTGTCCCAACCATTCTTGTTAGGCCCGATACCGATAAGGAAAAGGGGAATTTATAACAAAATAACAAAGTTTTCGTGTTGTTGATTCCTAGTGTAGTGCTTCTCCCCCTATGCCGCCTATTGGTACTATTGGAGTAGGATTGCCCCGCAATACAGAACCTATAGGTGTAACCTTTTGTTCAATACTAAAATCGATATTTAAAGTAAATTAAAGTATCTGAGGCTGGATCAATCGAGGATACACGACAGAAGGAATTGTTCTATCTCCAAACTTGACCTTCACTAAGCGTAGCTTTATTTCAAAAATTTGGTTCTTTCTATTCCGAACCACGTCTTTTCTCGTAAGAATGAAATGGGGGCTAAAAAAAAAAAAAAACAAGAAAAAAGAATCAAATCACACCATCTCTATAATAGGTAAATGCCTTTTTTTCTCCTGAAGTTGTCGGAATTATTCGTAATAAAATATTGGCTATAATCGAAGAGGTCTTATCAATAAAATTTCCATTTATCCGAGATCTAGGCATAATTAGCAATCCATTCTATAATTCTTCTCATTACCCCCTCGGCTCGGGGAAAATGATCCCACAAACAAAGGAACTGTACATTACAGAATAACATAAAAAAAGAAAAAAGATAACTAAAAAGATATGTACCTTCCGCTCAAATTGTATTCTTTTCGGACAAAGAGAGATAGGAGACTTTTGAATCAGATTGAATTTAATATAAATTTCGTAGTATACAAATGAGCAGAACTATTACTATTTCATCTAAGTTGAATAATCAAGGACTTTATTTTACTATGGATTCTTATAACTCGAGAAATTTGGATTTGGTTATGATCCAAGGAGGAAAAGGGATGGAATAATCATTATACCATTGAAATGAAATAGAAAAATCCATAGTACGATTCATGAAT